TGTTGCATAAAAAATATCTATGTAACCACGATTATATGACCAATTGTATATTACATTTATTATTCGGTCCAAGAAAAGTCTCTTAGGACCTATTTTAACAAATGAATTAATTAATTCTAAATTCTGAAAAGATGAATAAACAGACCCATATAAAAGAGACGCTATGAATATTCCGAAATAGGCTATACTGACTGAATAAATTGCATTTGTCACAAATTCATACCAATCCACAGAATAGTTCGAATTTTGATGTAAAAGGTTTATCGATGGGATTAACCATTTCGATAATATATCCAAATCCATTCCTACTTGATCGAAAGGAATTCCTATGGATCCAACAAACAAAGTAAATAGGACCAATACAAGTAGAGAAAATAGCATAGTATTGTCCGATTCACAGGGATACATGGAAGTGTCTTTATTGTCAAAATGAGTACTAAAGGATCGCGTCAGATTTCGTATATTCCCATCAATTTGATATATCTTCTTCGAAAAAAGGGAAACCTTTTTATTATTATTCATTACTGAGAAAAGTACATTTTTGTTAACTGGTTTCGGTCCTTCTTTTCCCCATATAGATATTGAAGAGAACGATCTATTTTTAGTGCCACTGTAATTTTGAAACCGAACGTGTAAATGCCCCTCAAAAGTAAGTAAATACATCCGAAACATATAAAATGCAGTTAATCCTGCTGTGGAACAGGCTATTATCGCGAAAATCGGTGAATACAACCAACTATCATTAAGAATTTCATCTTTGGACCAAAAACAAGCAAGAGGTGGAATACCACAAAGAGAAAGTGTACCTAATAAAAAAGTAGTTTTTGTAATTGGCACATATTTGGTTAAACCACCCATAAGAACCATGTTCTGACTTTTATCTGGAGAATATCCAACAATGGGTTCCATTGAATGAATAATCGATCCGGATCCTAAAAACAATAATGCTTTCGAATAGGCATGAGTGATTAAATGGAATAAAGCAGCTCGATAAGAACCTATCCCTGGAGCTAACATAATATAACCCAATTGAGACATTGTAGAATAGGCTAAACTTCTCTTAATGTCTTTTTGAGCAAGAGCTAAAGTAGCTCCTAATAGTACCGTTATTATACCTAGCAAAGAAATGAGATTCATTATGTAAGGTATGACTGTGAAAAGGGGAAGAAGCCGAGCGACAAGAAAAATTCCCGCTGCTACCATAGTAGCAGCATGTATAAGAGCCGAAATAGGAGTGGGCCCCTCCATGGCATCAGGTAACCATACATGAAGGGGAAATTGTGCGGATTTAGCAACTGCACCAAGGAATAATAGGGAGGCACACAGAGTAGCAAATAAAGAATTGACCCCATTATTATGGATCAAGTTATTGAAGATTTCGAACAAATCCCGAAATTCCAAACTACCTGTTATCCAATAAAAACCTAAGATTCCTAATAATAAACCAAAATCCCCTACACGATTAGTTACAAACGCTTTTTGACAAGCATTGGCTGCAATTGGTCGTGTGAACCAAAAACCTATTAATAGATACGAACACATTCCCACCAGTTCCCAAAAAATATGAATTTGTATCAAATTGGAACTAGTAACTAATCCCAACATAGAAGTATTGGAAAAACTCATATAAGCAAAAAATCTCAAATATCCTTGATCATGAGACATATAATTGTCACTATAAATAAGAACCATGATTCCAACAGTAGTGATTAGTATTGACATAATAGAAGTAAGTGGGTCGATCAAGTGGCCGAACTCTAAAGAAAAATCATTATTGATGGTCCAAGAACATAGAAATTGATAGATAGAACTGCCATTGATTTGCTGAATAGACAGATCGGCCGAAAAAACCATAACTATACTTAGCAATGAAACACTAGGAAAAGCCCACATACGACGAAGATTTTTTGTTGCAGTCGGAACAAGCAGAAGTCCCCATCCTATTGACATAGTAACTGGAAGTGGAACGAAAGGTATGATCCATGCATATTGATATGTATGTTCCATAAGAAAATCAAACTTTTTTTATTCTTATTAATTGTTTCCGATTCACCAGCTCTTCTCTCTTTCGGAAGTCAAATAAATAAATAAAAATCAAGATAGAAAAGAACTCAAATAGGATTTTGAATTCTTAATTATTCCGATTCTTTCCCAAATATCGTATTGAATAAAAAGAAATTTCAATCAAGAAGTTACAATTGTTCAAATGACCAAGTCACTGGTTAAAACTGACCATTTAGTTATTAACTAAGATATTTATTAAGATAAAGAAAGAATATGAGATTTTCAATCATTCCACTATTACGGCGATTGATATCCATATAGTAAATAGTAAGGAAAAGGAATGACACCAAAAAAAGGTAAAAGTACTCTATTGGGATATGGATCATAGAATCCGCCAATAACTCGACCCAATAAAATACTAGTTATTTTAGTTAGTTTATTCGGAGTCATTAATTAATTCATTGTAGAACTGATTGATTGGCTTCTATTCCAATAAAATAAACTTATGTTTATAGGAAATCCTATGATACTCGTCACTTCGCATAGAACTGAAATAAGAGATTACTAAAATTACCTTTCTCAAGTAATGTATCGTTTAACAGATTAACTACCAATCTCATTTTCATTTAAATTATGAGTACTCTATCCTCGAGCTTGGTCAATTAATAGAAAAATTAAAAATTATTATTTTCTTAAATTAGGTAAGGATTCTTAAGCTTTTCGATTTATTCAATGTAAGACAACGAGATATAAATAGACTGAGATTGAGATATGAATTGGAACCCTTTTTGATTCTTATCAACAACAACCGGTTCGATTTCTATGGTAGCGGACCTCATAGACATAGATCGGAATGAAGATATGAAGGTACAAATTAGTACGAATTCTTCTTTCTTCGGGCATTGTATGTAATAGAGATGTGGAACAAAAAAAAATTCCTTTGAAAATCACATCGTTTTTCTTTTTTCTATTTCTTTTTTTATCCCTAGTGTACTCTATGTGATGCACACGTATCTATATTTTTGTATGTTATGAAGGAAGTATCCGCTATGGAATAAATATAGATAATGAATAGCAAGAACGATCCATTTTGAACAATACATGTCTTTCACATCCAACTATAAAAGTAACTTCTTTATTTTAAAATGGCGGTTCCAAAGAAACGTACTTCTATCTCAAAAAAGCGTATTCGTAGAAATATTTGGAAGAAAAGGGGATATTGGGCGGCGGTAAAAGCTTTATCTTTAGCTAAATCTATTTCTACCGGGCATTCAAAAAGTTTTTTTGTGCGACAAACAAGTAATAAAGCCTTGGAATAATCTGAATCGACATGACTCGATGAATTGGATGATTTATAAGATGAATAATTCACATTAACTAATGTTTTGAACTCATCTATATGAGATAGAACTGAACCGGCTGTTGTGGTATGTATAATAAGAATTATTCTGTCTATTGGGTTCTAAGAACGGTACTATTTCTTTTTTGTTGTTGTTTTTCAAACAACAACAAAAAAGAAATAGTTAAACACAAAATACAAGGTTTCACTTTTCATTATAGTAGATTTTGATAATTCGCGAGATGGGGGTTGTTATTTCCCCCCCCCAAAAAAAAAAAAGATTTTTTTTAGGAAGAAGTTTCTTTTTTTAGGAAGAAGTTTATTCGATTATGTATCTCCAATAGTTATACATCATTAAGATTTTTGGAAGATCTGAAACAAGTATGAACGACAGTAGTAAAAATGAATGGATCCTTGAAACTAATTGATTGAAATATATATTTTAAGACTTTGCTTTGTAACTCTCCGAATCACTACATAGATTCCCTCTTGTTTCGACCCAATCAATAAAAACTCCCCGGATCCCCTTTAGGTCGATATTTATGTACGAAGAATAATTCAATCTTCCTTAATCCAAAATAGATCCTATGTTTGGACCGTAGGATCGATCAATCTATTTTATATAGAATATACTTTATTTATAAGTAAAGTACATAGCGTAGAATTCCAATAGAGATTGAAACTCTTTTGTTTTATGTGCAGCCCAATACCTAATTGGTTCGGTAAATCCTCACACGAATTATGTATACAATGAGGATCCCAACCATTAATACAGTTTTGATACCAAACTATCTAAATATTTATAGAAATCCCTTGGATGTAGTTATCCAATTGTGATACATAAAAAATCCTATTTATTTTCTTTTGTTCAGTGAAAAATGAATCTTTTTTCATTTCCGATCCATGAAATCAGATAAATGAGAAATGAATCATCAAAAAATGATATAAAAAAGGGACAATTCTTAGTTCTAGACCTCAACTGAGGACATAACCATCTAGTTCCAACTGTTCCAGAAGAACTTATACTACGTGAAAGCCTGTTGTTAAAAATGACACCATACCGGGATACTAAGGATTATTGAAGTTCAAATATTCATTTGAACGAGTCTTTATTCATCGATTCTAACGTTTCCTAAAATATATTGCATTGAATCTTTCAATCTCGACGATTGAACATCATATGGGCTATTATTATTTCGATCAAGCCGCCATGGTGAAATCGGTAGACACGCTGCTCTTAGGAAGCAGTGCTAGAGCATCTCGGTTCGAGTCCGAGTGGCGGCATCCTCTAAAAAGGACACATTAGATCCTATAATGAATTTAATTCGGAATTTACATTCCGTAATTGAGGGACCCCTCTTTTTTTTAATGATTTTTTTTTATGATATTTGCGACTTTAGAACATATATTCACTCACATCTCTTTTTCGATCATTTCAATTGTCATTACGATTTATTTGGTGACTTTATTATTCCATGAAATCGTAGGACTATGTGATCCGTCAGAAAAAGGCATGATAGCCACTTTTTTCTGTATAACAGGATTATTAGTTACTCGTTGGATTTATTCGAGACATTTCCCGTTAAGTGATTTATATGAATCATTAATGTTCCTTTCATGGAGTTTCTCCATTATTCATATGGTTCCTAAAATAGGG